GCTCACGTAGCTTAATTAAAGCATAACATTGAAGCCGTTAAGATGGTCCCTGAAAAGACCCGTAAGCACAAAGGTTTGGTCCTGACTTTTCTGCCAGCTCTAGCTAGATTTACACATGCAAGTATCCGCATCCCCGTGAGAATGCCCTGTAGTTCCCTGCCCGGAAACAAGGAGCTGGTATCAGGCACATTTAATTTAGCCCATGACACCTTGCTAAGCCACACCCCCAAGGGTACTCAGCAGTGATAAACATTGATACATAAGTGAAAACTTGACTCAGTCAGAGCTAAGTAGGGCCGGTAAAACTCGTGCCAGCCACCGCGGTTATACGGGAGGCCCAAGTTGTCAGAAGTCGGCGTAAAGGGTGGTTAAGAACAAGACTAAAATTAAAGCCGAACATCTTCCGAGCTGTTATACGCATCCGAAGGTAAGAAGCTCAACTACGAAAGTAGCTTTATACATTCTGAGTCCACGAGAGCTGAGATACAAACTGGGATTAGATACCCCACTATGCTTAGCCATAAACATTGACAGTTTATTACATTTTCTGTCCGCCCGGGTACTACAAGCATTAGCTCAAAACCCAAAGGACTTGGCGGTGCTTTAGACCCACCTAGAGGAGCCTGTTCTGGAACCGATAATCCCCGTTCAACCTCACCCTTCCTTGCCTCTCCCGCCTATATACCACCGTCGTTCAGCTTACCCTGTGAAGGATAAAGAGTAAGCAAAACTGGCATCACCCAGTACGTCAGGTCGAGGTGTAGCGAATGGAAGGGAAGAAATGGGCTACATTCCCTTGTCTTCAGGGAATTACGAATAGTGCATTGAAAATATGTACTTAAAGGAGGATTTAGCAGTAAGCAGAAATTTAGAGGGTTCTGCTGAAACTGGCTCTTAAGCGCGCACACACCGCCCGTCACTCTCCCCGAGACTTTAAACTTACATTAGCTAAAACATCAAAATTGCAGAGGGGAGGCAAGTCGTAACATGGTAAGTGTACCGGAAGGTGCACTTGGTAAACCAACGCATAGCTCAACTAGAACAGCATCTCCCTTACACTGAGAAGATACCCGTGCAAACCGGGTTGCCTTGAAGCCCATCAGCTAGCCCCCCAACAAAAAACAACACACCCCCATAAATAACCCCACATGCACTTACATCAAACTAAACAAATCATTTTCCCACCCAAGTATGGGCGACAGAAAAGGAACTAGGAGCAACAGAGAAAGTACCGCAAGGGAACGCTGAAAGAGAAATGAAATAACCCAGTAAAGCCTGAAAAAGCAGAGATTTGCACTCGTACCTTTTGCATCATGATTTAGCTAGTAAACTCAAGCAAAGAGAACTTTAGTTTGACCCCCCGAAACTAAGTGAGCTACTCCAAGACAGCCTGATTTAGGGCAAACCCGTCTCTGTGGCAAAAGAGTGGGAAGAACTTCGAGTAGAGATGACAGATCTATCGAACTTAGTAATAGCTGGTTGTTTGAAAAATGGATAGGAGTTCAGCCTTTTAGCTTCTCACTTCAACACCTTGTTTACATTTCAGTTAGACTCCAAGAAACTAAAAGAGTTAATCTAAGGGGGTACAGCCCCTCAGATAAAGGACACAACCTTCACAGCAGGGTAAAGATCATATTTAACTTAAGGTAGAATATCCCGGTGGGCCTAAAAGCAGCCACCCGTTAAGAAAGCGTTAAAGCTCAAATATATAACCTTCCATCGATCCTGATAACATAATCTCATCCCTCTTTTAATATCAAACTATCCGCTGCAAACAGCGGAGAAATTATGCTAATATGAGTAATAAGAGGAATTAAATTCTCTCCATGCACAAGTGTAATTCGGAACGGATCAACCACCGAACTTTAACGCCCCCAAACAAAGAGGGGAGTGGATTACAAAAAAGATGACTAGAAAAATATCCAACACAAACCCGTTAACCCCACACTGGTGTGCTATAAAGGAAAGACTAAAAGGAGGGGAAGGAACTCGGCAAACACCTGAAGCCTCGCCTGTTTACCAAAAACATCGCCTCTTGCAAAATAAATGAATAAGAGGTCCCGCCTGCCCTGTGACTATATGTTCAACGGCCGCGGTATTTTGACCGTGCGAAGGTAGCGCAATCACTTGTCTTTTAAATGAAGACCTGTATGAATGGCATCACGAGGGCTTAGCTGTCTCCCCCTCCCAGTCAATGAAATTGATTTTCCCGTGCAGAAGCGGGAATAAGAACATAAGACGAGAAGACCCTATGGAGCTTAAGACGCCAGGACAGCTCATGTTAAACACCCCAGAACAAAGGGAATAAACTTAGTGAAACCCTGCCCTAGTGTCTTTGGTTGGGGCGACCACGGGGAAAAACTTAACCCCCATGCGGAATAGGAATACTATTTTCCTAGACTCAAGAGCTCCCGCTCTAATAGACAGAATTTCTGACCAAAAGGATCCGGCAATGCCGATCAACGGACCGAGTTACCCTAGGGATAACAGCGCAATCCTCTTTAAGAGTCCCTATCGACAAGAGGGTTTACGACCTCGATGTTGGATCAGGACATCCTAATGGTGCAGCCGCTATTAAGGGTTCGTTTGTTCAACGATTAAAGTCCTACGTGATCTGAGTTCAGACCGGAGTAATCCAGGTCAGTTTCTATCTATGAAGATAATCTTTTCTAGTACGAAAGGACCGAAAAGAAGGGGCCCCTATCTAGTGATACGCCCGACCTCTACTTATTGAAGCCAACTAAAATAAATAAAGAGGAACACATCTCTGCCTAAGAGAATGGCTAATCAAGGTGGCAGAGCCTGGAAATTGCAAAAGCCCTAAGCCCTTTAAACAGAGGTTCAAATCCTCTCCTTCTTAATGCTGTCTGCACTGTTTACTCACTTGATTAATCCCCTAGCCTTCATTGTCCCAATCCTTCTAGCCGTTGCCTTCCTAACCCTTCTTGAACGAAAAGTCCTGGGCTATATGCAACACCGAAAAGGTCCAAACATTGTTGGCCCCTACGGCCTCCTTCAACCCATCGCTGACGGAGTAAAACTTTTTATTAAAGAGCCCGTACGACCATCAACCTCCTCCCCCGTTCTTTTCCTGCTCGCCCCAATTCTCGCCCTCACACTTGCCCTTACCCTATGAGCCCCCATACCACTTCCTTATTCTGTTATTGACCTCAACCTAGGAATTCTTTTCATCTTAGCCCTCTCCAGCCTTGCAGTCTACTCTATTCTCGGATCAGGCTGAGCATCCAATTCAAAGTATGCCCTCATCGGGGCCCTACGGGCTGTCGCCCAGACTATTTCTTACGAAGTAAGCCTAGGGCTTATTCTTCTGTCAACAATTATCTTTACTGGAGGCTTTACCCTCCAAATTTTTAATGTTGCTCAAGAAAGTATTTGACTTATTCTCCCGGCATGACCCCTAGCTGCGATATGATATGTCTCCACACTGGCAGAAACTAACCGTGCTCCCTTTGACCTCACTGAAGGTGAGTCAGAACTTGTCTCTGGTTTTAATGTTGAATATGCAGGAGGCCCATTCGCCCTATTTTTCTTGGCCGAATATGCTAATATTCTCCTCATAAATACACTCTCTGCCACACTATTCTTGGGAGCTACCCACCTCCCTGCATTTCCTGAACTGACTGCAATAAACCTCATAACTAAAGCCGCACTACTATCAGTAGTGTTCCTATGAGTACGAGCCTCTTACCCCCGATTCCGATATGACCAACTAATACACTTAACCTGAAAAAACTTCCTCCCTTTAACCCTGGCCATAGTCATCTGACACCTCTCCCTCCCCATTGCACTCGCGGGCCTTCCCCCCCACCTTTAATTACGGAGCTGTGCCTGAAGTAAAGGGCCACTTTGATAGAGTGAGCTATGGAGGTTAAACTCCTCCCAACTCCTTAGGAAGAAGGGGTTTGAACCCTACCTGGGGAGATCAAAACTCCCAGTGCTTCCGCTACACCACTTCCTAGTCAAGTCAGCTAAATCAAGCTTTTGGGCCCATACCCCAAAAATGTGGGTTGAAATCCCTCCTTCACTAATGAGCCCCTTCATCTTAGCCACCCTGCTTTTCGCACTCGGCCTAGGAACTACAATCACATTCGCGAGCTCTCACTGATTACTCGCCTGAATAGGCCTTGAAATTAACACCCTTGCCATCCTCCCCCTAATAGCCCAACACCACCACCCCCGAGCAGTTGAAGCAACTACCAAATACTTTATTACTCAAGCCACAGCCGCCGCTATACTTTTGTTTGCGAGCGCCACAAATGCCTGACTCACAGGACAATGAGACATTCAACTAATAACACATCCTCTCCCTGTCACACTTATTACCCTTGCCCTTGCCCTAAAAATTGGTCTCGCCCCCTTGCACTCATGACTGCCCGAGGTAATTCAAGGCGTCGATTTCACTACAGGCTTAATTTTGTCTACCTGACAGAAACTTGCCCCGTTTGCCCTCCTCCTGCAACTTCAACCGACCAATTCCACACTCTTGCTTGCCCTAGGAATTTCTTCTACCCTAATTGGCGGCTGAGGTGGCCTAAACCAAACCCAACTCCGCAAGATTTTAGCCTACTCTTCAATCGCCCACCTGGGTTGAATAATCCTAGTCTTACAATTTTCACCATCACTAGGGGTTCTAACCCTTATTGTCTACTTCACCATAACATTCTCTGCTTTCCTTATATTTAAACTAAACAACTCAACAAATGTTAATTCGCTAGCTATTTCCTGAGCGAAAGCCCCCGTGGCCACCGCCCTTGCCCCTTTAATCCTCCTATCCCTTGGAGGGCTCCCTCCACTAACTGGCTTCATGTCTAAATGACTTATTTTACAAGAATTAACTAAGCAAGAACTAATGCCACTGGCTACAATTGCAGCTCTCTCAGCACTCCTGAGCCTCTATTTTTACCTTCGCCTCGCTTACGCGCTAACCCTTACCGTATCCCCCAACACCCTAATTGGTATTACCCCCTGGCGTCACCCAACGTCCCACCTCACCCTTTCCTTGTCCGCCTCTGCAATCGCCACAATCTTTCTTCTTCCAATCTCCCCCGCCGTCATAACCCTATTCTCCCTATAAGAAACTTAGGTTAACCTAAGACCGACAACCTTCAAAGCTGTAAACAGGAGTTAAAATCTCCTAGTTTCTGTAAACCCTGCGAGGCTCTAACTCACATCTCCTGCATGCAAAACAGGCGCTTTAATTAAGCTAAAGCTTTTCCCTAGGCAGGCAGGCTTTGATCCTACAAACTCTTAGTTAACAGCTAAGCGCTCAAACCAGCGAGCATCTGCCTACCCTTTTCCCCGTCCGTATAAAACGGGGAAAAGCCCCGGTAGGCAATTAGCCTACTACTTTGGATTTGCAATCCAATGTGTGGCACACCTCAGGGCTTGATAAGAAGAGGGCTTAAACCTCTGTATGTGGGGCTACAATCCACCGCCTAGACCTCAGCCATCTTACCTGTGGCAATCACACGCTGACTTTTCTCAACTAACCATAAAGACATCGGCACCCTTTATCTCGTATTTGGTGCTTGAGCTGGAATAGTAGGAACTGCCTTAAGCCTGCTCATTCGAGCCGAATTAAGCCAACCTGGAGCTCTCCTAGGAGACGATCAAATTTATAATGTTATTGTTACAGCACATGCGTTTGTAATAATTTTTTTTATAGTAATACCAATTATGATTGGAGGCTTCGGAAATTGATTAGTACCACTTATGATCGGTGCTCCTGATATAGCATTCCCCCGAATAAACAACATAAGCTTCTGACTTCTTCCCCCATCATTCCTCCTACTGCTAGCTTCTTCTGGCGTCGAAGCTGGGGCCGGCACTGGATGGACAGTCTACCCCCCACTGGCAGGAAACCTCGCTCACGCAGGTGCATCAGTTGACCTGACTATTTTTTCTCTTCACCTGGCTGGGGTTTCATCTATTCTTGGTGCCATTAATTTTATTACTACCATTATTAATATGAAGCCACCAGCTATTTCACAATATCAAACGCCCCTATTTGTGTGGGCCGTTTTAATTACTGCCGTTCTACTTCTCTTGTCTCTTCCAGTTCTTGCTGCCGGAATTACAATGCTCCTTACAGATCGAAACCTGAATACCACCTTCTTTGATCCAGCTGGAGGGGGAGACCCTATTCTTTACCAACACTTATTCTGATTCTTCGGACACCCTGAAGTATATATTTTAATTCTTCCAGGGTTCGGTATAATCTCCCACATCGTGGCATACTATTCTGGTAAAAAGGAACCTTTCGGGTACATAGGAATGGTTTGAGCGATGATGGCCATCGGTCTCTTAGGATTTATTGTATGGGCCCATCACATGTTCACAGTTGGTATAGACGTTGACACACGTGCTTATTTTACATCCGCGACAATAATTATTGCCATCCCAACTGGCGTAAAAGTATTCAGCTGACTAGCTACCCTGCATGGGGGGACAATTAAATGAGAAACCCCGATGCTCTGAGCTCTTGGTTTCATTTTCCTATTCACAGTCGGAGGCCTAACAGGAATTGTCCTGGCCAACTCTTCCCTTGACATCGTTCTTCACGACACCTACTATGTAGTAGCCCACTTCCACTATGTTCTGTCAATAGGCGCAGTCTTTGCTATTATGGCCGGCTTCGTCCACTGATTCCCTTTATTCTCCGGCTTCACCCTTCACGATACCTGAACTAAAATCCACTTCGGTGTTATATTTGTAGGCGTTAACCTTACATTCTTCCCCCAACATTTCCTAGGTCTGGCCGGAATGCCTCGTCGATACTCAGATTACCCAGACGCATACACGCTATGAAATTCCGTCTCATCTGTTGGCTCATTAATCTCCCTTGTTGCCGTTATTCTCTTCTTATTCATCGTCTGAGAAGCTTTCGCTTCTAAACGTGAAGTACACTCAGTTGAAATGGCCTCAACTAATGTTGAATGGCTGCATGGCTGCCCTCCTCCTTATCATACATTCGAAGAGCCAGCATTTGTACAAGTCAAGTTTCTAATCATCGAGAAAGGAAGGAATTGAACCCCCGTAAGCTGGTTTCAAGCCAGCCGCATAACCACTCTGTCACTTTCTTTATAAGGCGCTAGTAAAGTCGTCATTTACATTGCTTTGTCAAGGCAAAATCGTGGGTTCAACCCCCGCGCGCTTTAATCAACTAATGGCCCACCCTTCACAGCTAGGATTCCAGGACGCAGCTTCCCCAGTTATAGAAGAACTTCTCCACTTCCACGATCATGCCTTAATAATTGTCTTTTTAATTAGTACGCTAGTACTTTATATTATTGTGGCCATGGTCTCTACCAAAATAAGTGACAAATACATCCTGGATTCTCAAGAAATTGAAGTAATCTGAACGGTCCTCCCAGCATTCATCCTAATTTTAATTGCTCTACCATCACTACGGATCCTCTACCTTATGGATGAAATTAATGACCCTCATCTTACAATCAAAGCTGTGGGTCATCAATGATATTGAAGCTACGAGTACACAGATTATGAAGATCTTGGCTTTGACTCCTACATGTTACCAACACAGGATCTCGCCCCCGGACAATTCCGTCTCCTGGAAGCAGACCATCGAATGGTTATCCCAGTAGAATCTCCTATTCGAGTACTAGTATCAGCTGAAGATGTATTACACTCATGAGCCGTTCCATCCATCGGTGTAAAGATAGATGCCGTCCCAGGCCGCTTAAACCAAACAACATTTATCACCTCCCGCCCTGGTGTCTTTTATGGCCAATGCTCTGAAATTTGCGGAGCAAATCATAGCTTCATGCCCATTGTTGTTGAAGCCGTTCCCCTAGAGCATTTCGAAAAGTGAACTTCGCTAATGCTTGAAGACGCCTCGCTGAGAAGCTTAACAGGGGAAAGCGTTAGCCTTTTAAGCTAAAGAATGGTGCCTCCCAACCACCCCCAGCGAAATGCCCCAACTCAACCCCGCACCTTGGTTTGCCATTCTGGTATTCTCCTGAGCAACTTTTCTTATTATCCTGCCCCCGAAAGTCATAGCCCATACTTTCCCCAACGAGCCCACGTTTCAAAGCACAAGCACACCTAAAACACAATCCTGAACCTGACCATGATAGTAAGCTTTTTCGACCAATTCTCAAGCCCATTTCTTATAGGAATTCCCCTAATAGCACTCGCCATGCTCCTCCCCTGAATTCTTCTCCCAACTCCTGCTTCTCGATGATTAAGCAATCGTTTATTAACCTTACAAAGCTGGTTCCTCAATATGTTTACACGACAACTGCTTCTGCCCATTAACCTCCCTGGGCACAAATGAGCCTTAATCCTGGCTTCGTTAATAATTTTCCTTCTCAGCCTAAACCTACTAGGCCTTCTTCCCTACACCTTCACCCCTACTACTCAATTATCGGTCAACTTAGGCCTTGCATTCCCCTTGTGATTAGGAACGGTCCTTATTGGGTTCCGCAACCAACCAAACCTCTCTCTAGCCCACATATTACCAGAAGGTACCCCCCTACTACTTATTCCCATCCTCATTATTATTGAGACAATTAGCCTACTAATCCGACCTATTGCACTAGGTGTGCGACTTACAGCAAATCTCACAGCCGGACATCTCTTAATTCAACTTATCTCGACTGGTTTCTTTGTTCTTCTCCCCCTTATACCCGCTGTAGCAGGCCTCACGGGCATCCTCCTTCTAATACTCTCCCTCCTGGAAGTAGCCGTTGCAATCATTCAAGCCTACGTTTTCGTCCTTCTCCTAAGCCTCTACCTACAAGAAAACGTCTAATGGCCCACCAAGCACATGCATATCATATAGTTGACCCCAGTCCTTGACCACTCACAGGAGCAGTCGCTGCCCTGCTCGTAACCTCCGGTACCGCAATCTGATTTCATTTCAACTCCACAATTTTAATATCCTTGGGAATAATGCTCCTCCTTCTCACCATATACCAGTGATGACGAGATATCATTCGAGAAGGGACATTTCAGGGCCAACATACACCCCCCGTCCAAAAAGGTTTACGATATGGTATAATTCTATTTATTACCTCAGAAGTTTTCTTCTTCTTAGGATTTTTCTGAGCCTTCTACCATTCAAGCCTTGCACCTACTCCTGACTTAGGAGGATACTGGCCACCATCTGGCGTCTTAGCTTTAGACCCTTTCGAAGTTCCCCTGCTCAACACAGCTGTGCTTCTCGCCTCTGGAGTAACAGTTACTTGAGCACACCATAGTATTATGGAAATAGACCGAAAACCAGCAGTTCAATCTCTTGCCCTAACCATTCTGCTTGGTTTCTACTTTACATTTCTCCAAGCATTGGAGTATTTTGAGGCACCATTTGCCATTTCGGACGGGGTTTATGGCTCAACATTCTTTGTGGCAACTGGCTTCCATGGTCTCCATGTCATTATCGGATCAACTTTCCTGGCGGTGTGCCTTCTCCGCCAAATCCAATATCACTTCACATCTGAACACCACTTTGGATTTGAAGCAGCCGCCTGATATTGGCACTTTGTAGACGTTGTGTGACTCTTTTTATACATCTCGATCTACTGGTGAGGCTCATAATCTTTCTAGTACGAAGTTCAGTATAAGTGACTTCCAATCACCTGGTCTTGGTTAAAGTCCAAGGAAAGATAATGAACTTGGTTACAACAATTATCTTAATTACAACCGCTCTCTCAATTATTTTAGCCATTGTATCTTTCTGACTCCCCCAAATAAGCCCCGACTATGAGAAATTATCTCCATACGAGTGCGGCTTCGACCCCTTAGGATCTGCTCGATTACCTTTCTCCCTCCGCTTCTTTCTTGTAGCAATTCTCTTCCTCCTATTTGATCTAGAAATTGCTCTTCTCCTCCCCCTTCCCTGAGGAGACCAACTCTCCTCCCCCCTCCTCACCTTCCTATGAGCTTCAACTGTCCTAATTCTTCTCACTCTAGGACTCATCTACGAATGACTTCAAGGAGGGCTCGAATGAGCTGAATGGGTGATTAGTTTAAAGATAAAACATTTGATTTCGGCTCAGACATTCGTGGTTTAAACCCACGATCAACCTAATGACCCCCGTTCACTTTACCTTCTCCTCCGCATTCTTACTAGGACTTACAGGCCTAACATTCCACCGAACCCATCTTTTATCAGCACTCCTCTGCTTAGAGGGTATAATGTTATCTCTCTTCATCGCTCTCTCACTATGAGCACTCCAACTAGGCTCCATTAGTTTTTCAGCCTCCCCCCTTCTTCTCCTGGCATTTTCAGCCTGTGAAGCAAGTGCAGGACTTGCCCTCCTCGTAGCAACCGCTCGAACCCACGGCTCCGACCGCCTACAAACCTTAAATCTCTTACAATGTTAAAAGTCCTCCTCCCCACACTAATGTTAATTCCCACAACCTGATTAGTTCCTGGTAAGTGGCTATGACCAACAACCCTCCTTCACAGCCTCCTCATTGCTCTCATTAGTTTCACTTGACTAATTAATATATCAGAAGTCGGTTGATTATCCCTTAGCCCCTACCTTGCAACAGACGCTCTCTCAACCCCACTCCTGGTATTAACATGCTGACTTTTACCACTTATAATCCTTGCCAGCCAAAACCACACTGCCACCGAACCCCTTAACCGACAACGCATATATATTACGCTACTTACATCCCTGCAATTCTTCTTAATTTTAGCTTTCGGAGCTACCGAAGTAATTATATTTTACGTAATGTTTGAAGCCACACTAATCCCAACGCTAATCCTCATTACTCGCTGAGGCAACCAAGCAGAGCGATTGAACGCAGGAACATACTTCCTATTTTATACCTTGGCCGGCTCACTCCCCCTCCTAGTTGCCCTCCTCCTCCTCCAAAGCAACGCAGGGTCCCTCTCCTTACTTACACTGACATATTCTGCCCCCACACAACTCCCTACTTATGGTGATAAACTTTGATGAGCCGCCTGCTTACTAGCCTTTTTGGTTAAAATACCACTATACGGAGTGCACCTCTGACTTCCGAAAGCACACGTAGAAGCACCCGTTGCAGGATCAATAATTCTTGCCGCTGTTTTACTAAAACTAGGGGGTTACGGAATAATGCGCATACTGACAGTCCTCGAACCTCTAACTAAAGAGCTAAGCTACCCTTTTATCATTTTTGCACTTTGAGGGGTGATCATAACAGGCTCAATTTGTCTCCGCCAAACCGACCTAAAATCACTCATTGCTTACTCCTCCGTGAGCCACATAGGCTTGGTCGTAGGGGGTATTTTAATTCAAACCCCATGAGGCTTTTCCGGAGCACTGATTCTCATAGTTGCCCACGGCCTGACATCCTCCGCCCTTTTCTGTCTAGCCAATACTAATTATGAACGTACACACAGCCGAACAATAGTCCTAGCTCGAGGTTTGCAAATGGTTCTCCCCCTTATGACAGCGTGATGATTTATTGCAAGCTTGGCAAACCTAGCCCTCCCTCCCCTTCCCAACCTTATAGGAGAGTTAATAATCATTGTCTCCCTATTTAACTGATCCTGATGAACCCTAGCCCTTACTGGAACTGGAACCCTTATTACTGCGGGGTATTCCCTCTACATGTTCCTAATAACCCAACGAGGACAACTTCCTATACATATTATTGCTTTGGAACCCTCCCATTCACGAGAGCACTTATTAATAGCCCTCCACCTCCTTCCTCTAATCCTCCTTACCCTCAAACCAGAACTAATCTGAGGGTGAAGTGCCTGTAGACGTAGTTTAACAAAAACATTAGATTGTGATTCTAAAAATAGAGGTTAAAATCCCCTCATCCACCGAGATAGGCTCGCTAGCACCGGAAGCTGCTAACTTCCGTTCCCTCGGTTGAACCCCAAGGCTAACTCGTCCCCAAAACAACAAATACCCGCTACTAAAGGATAACAGCTCATCCGTTGGTCTTAGGAACCAAAAACTCTTGGTGCAAATCCAAGTAGTAACTCATGCTTTCAACCCAGCTCATAATGTCATCCAGCTTGATCCTAGTCCTTCTCCTCCTCCTGTATCCTGTCCTAACGACACTAAACCCCGACCCCCAGGAAGACACCTGAGCGCTTCTAAAAGTAAAAACAGCAGTAAAAATAGCCTTCTTTATTAGCCTGCTCCCCCTATTTATGCTCCTTAACGAAGGAATAGAAACTATCGTAACAAGCTGAAACTGAACTAATACCTTAACCTTTGATATCAACATCAGCTTTAAATTCGACCATTATTCAACCATTTTTACCCCCATTGCCTTATATGTAACATGATCTATTCTAGAATTTGCATCCTGATACATACATGCCGATCCGTACATAAATCGGTTCTTTAAATATCTCCTTATTTTCCTTATTGCCATAATTACACTAGTCACTGCAAATAACATATTCCAACTTTTTATCGGCTGAGAAGGAGTCGGCATTATATCATTCCTTCTTATCGGTTGATGATACGGCCGAGCAGATGCAAACACCGCTGCACTCCAAGCAGTCCTATATAATCGCGTAGGCGACATCGGCCTTATTTTTGCTATGGCATGAATAGCAATAAATATTAACTCCTGAGAAATACAACAAATATTCGCAACCACAAAAGACCTCGACCTAACTTTCCCCCTCATCGGACTTATTGTAGCCGCTACTGGTAAATCCGCCCAATTTGGCCTCCATCCATGACTTCCATCTGCAATGGAAGGTCCCACACCGGTCTCTGCCCTACTTCACTCCAGCACCATGGTTGTTGCAGGTATTTTCCTCTTGATCCGAATAAATCCCCTTATAGAAAATAATCAAACCGCATTAACAACTTGCCTCTGCCTCGGCGCCCTTACCACTGTTTTCACTGCCACTTGTGCCCTTACCCAAAATGATATTAAAAAAATCATTGCCTTCTCCACATCTAGCCAACTAGGCCTAATAATAGTTACAATTGGACTCAACCAACCACAACTTGCGTTCCTCCACATTTGCACCCACGCCTTCTTTAAAGCCATGCTCTTCCTCTGCTCAGGTTCAATCATCCACAGCCTAAATGACGAACAAGATATTCGAAAGATGGGGGGCATGCACCATCTGACACCCTTCACGTCCTCCTGCCTAACTATTGGCAGCCTCGCCCTCACCGGTACCCCCTTCTTAGCAGGCTTCTTTTCAAAAGACGCCATTATTGAAGCCCTAAATACCTCGCACCTAAACGCCTGAGCCCTTACTATAACCCTCCTAGCCACTTCCTTCACAGCTGTTTACAGCCTACGAGTAGTCTTCTTTGTATCCATGGGCTACCCTCGATTCTTGCCACTCTCTCCTATTAACGAAAACAACCCAGCAGTAATTAATCCTATTAAACGCCTCGCCTGAGGAAGCATTGTTGCAGGTCTTCTAATTATTTCAAATATTACTCCCCTTAAAACCCCGATTATAACCATACCCCCCATACTTAAGTTAGCTGCTCTAATCGTGACTATCCTGGGCCTTGTCCTCGCCCTAGAACTTGCATCCCTAACAAATAAACAATTTAAACCTACCCCTAAACTAAGCCCCCACCACTTCTCCAACATGCTAGGCTTCTTTCCTGCAGTAATTCACCGACTCATCCCAAAGCTAGGCCTAATTTTAGGCCAAGCAATTGCAAGCCAAACAATCGACCAAACATGATTAGAAAAAGTAGGCCCAAAAGCTGTAACTTCCTTAAACATTCCCCTCATCACAACGGTTAGCAACACCCAGCGCGGTATAATCAAAACATACCTTACTCTATTCCTCCTAACCCTTACCCTCGCGATCCTACTTCTTAACATCTAGATAGACCGAAGTGTACCCCGACTCATCCCCCGGACTAGCTCCATCACCACAAAAAGTGTTAATAGCAACGTTCAAGCAGCAATCATTAATATTTTCCCACCTGCTAAATATATTGTAGCAACCCCCACAGCATCCCCTCGATGCATGACTAATTCATTAAACTCCTCTGCAGTTAACCAAGAAGACTTATACCACCCACCGTGAAGAATCACTACAAATACACCTACCGCCGCCCCATAGGCTGATAAAGAGACAGCAACAGACCGACTCCCAAGACTTTCCCAGTGAGAATCAGCAGCAAGAGCTGCACAATAAGCAAACACTACTAATATCCCCCCAAGATAAATTAAAAATAAAATGAAGCACAGAAATGAACCTCCATGCCAAACTAGAATTCCACACCCCACCCCTGCTGCCGCAACCAACCCTAAAGCGGCAAAATACGGAGAGGGGTTAGAAGCAACCACAACAAGACCTAGCACCAGCCCTAATAATAATAAAGACATGAAAAAAGACATAATTCCTCCCGGGACTTTAACCCGGCCCCATGGCTTGAAAAACCACCGTTGTAACTCAACTACAGGAACCCTAATGGCAAGCCTTCGAAAAACACATCCTTTGCTAAAAATTGCTAACCACGCAGTAGTTGACCTACCTGCACCTTCCAATATTTCCGTTTGATGAAATTTTGGATCCCTCCTCGGTCTCTGCTTAATCTCCCAACTTCTTACAGGACTATTTCTTGCTATGCACTATACCTCCGATATCGCCACCGCCTTTTCTTCCGTAGCCCACATTTGCCGAGACGTTAACTATGGTTGACTAATTCGAAACCTTCATGCCAACGGGGCATCTTTCTTTTTCATTTGTATTTACCTTCATATCGGACGGGGACTGTATTACGGCTCCTACCTTTATAAAGAAACCTGAAACATCGGAGTTATTCTCCTCCTCTTAGTTATAGCAACAGCCTTTGTAGGTTATGTACTCCCTTGAGGGCAAATATCCTTTTGAGGGGCAACCGTCATTACTAACCTTTTATCCGCCGTACCCTACGTTGGCGGAACACTCGTCCAATGAATTTGAGGCGGATTTTCAGTCGACAACGCAACCCTAACCCGCTTTTTCGCTTTCCACTTCCTCCTCCCCTTCATCGTAGCTGCCATAACTATACTCCACCTACTCTTCCTACATGAAACAGGCTCAAACAACCCTCTCGGCCTAAACTCCGACACAGACAAAATTTCGTTCCACCCATATTTCTCCTACAAAGACCTTCTAGGGTTTGCAGGAGTAATTATTCTACTAACTTGCCTAGCACTATTTGCTCCAAACCTGCTTGGAGACCCAGACAACTTTACTCCTGCAAATCCTTTAGTAACCCCACCCCATATTAAGCCCGAATGATACTTCTTATTTGCATACGCCATCTTACGTTCAATTCCTAACAAGCTAGGAGGAGTCCTTGCCCTCCTGGCCTCCATCCTAGTCCTCATGGTTGTCCCCATGCTCCATACTTCCAAACAACGAAGCCTGACCTTCCGCCCAGTCACTCAGTTCTTATTCTGAACACTTGTTGCAAATGTAATGATTCTCACATGAATTGGAGGCATGCCTGTTGAAGAGCCCTATATTATCATTGGCCAAATTGCATCTCTCACCTACTTCTCCCTCTTCCTAGTTATTATTCCCATAGCAGCAATCGTGGAAAACAAAGTACTAGGCTGACAATGCATTAGTAGCTCAGCTTCAGAGCGTCGGTTTTGTAAGCCGAACGCCGGAGGTTAAACTCCTCCCTACTGCTCAGAGAAAAGGGATTTCAACCCTTACTATTAACTCCCAAAGCTAATATTCTTCGTTTAAACTATCCTCTGAACTTCATGTCTTATGTACATATATGTACATATACATATATTTATAAACAATATATTATTAGGTATATAGGACTACAATTGATTATGCACATACATCTATATATGTGCATATACTCATGTATATAACACATATATTTGTAATAACAGCATTCATCTATATTCACCATACAAGCAAGGACATTCTGTCCAAGTATTTACCAGCAAAAATGATTTCAAACTACCTTAGAGTGCTTAAGGACAAATACTCTAGGACCTAGTAAACTTTTGAATTTAATAAATATACACCAAGTATCCAGCATTCCTGGTTCCTCAAAACATTACCCAATAAGAACCGATCAACTCATTATATCTGAATGCATTCGTTTATTGAAGATCAGGGACAAGAATTGTGGGGGTTACACAAAATGATCTATTACTGGCATCTGGTTCCTATTTCAGGGCCATTAATAGCTTGAGTTCCACTAACTTTTATCGACGCTTGCATAAGTTAATGGTGGCAACCAGATGGCGAGATAACCCCCCATGCCGAGCGTTCTTTCCACAGGTGCCAAGGTTCTTTTTCTCTTCTTAGCTTTTCGTGGTCATTTCACAGTGCACGCTGAAGTCCTCAAACTAAGGTGGTACTAATACCCCGCACGAGTAAAATATGTGGAAGTATTTAAAGACTTTCATTTATAGATGACACAATTGATTTCATGAGCATAATATGTGATTTTTTCCCCTAAAATTTATATATCGACCCCCCTTGGGGGTTTTTGGTCGTTAAACCCCCCCCCCCCCTAAACCCCAGAGATCACTAATACTTCTGCAAACCCCTCAGAAACAGAAATTCTTGGGCCCCTAGAGTGATAGGTATATACGTCCAATGATGCCTCTTTTAATATATTAAAACCGTCATTTATTAACTAAGTTTCTATATTTCCCAATTCAAATTTTTACACACGAATA